CCATTAATACAACGCCAACATTGTTTGATTCCAAATTCAGAGCAATGCCTATTGTACCCTCTTCAAATTCTACTAATTCCCCTGCCATTACTTCATCAAGACCATGAATACGAGCAATGCCATCGCCTACTTGAAGTACGGTGCCGGTATTCACAATCGTGACTTCTCGATTATATTGTTCAATACGTTCACGGATAATATTACTAATTTCGTCGGCTCGAATGGTTACCATTAGTGTCTCTTAATTCTTTTTCGGAAACAAAGGGAGAAAAAAAAAAAAATAATGCCTACAGTAAAAGGGCTAATCAGTTATTTCTTTCATGGCCCCGAGCATGCCAATATTAGCACTGATGGTGCGTAAATGTAACTCGCTGTTCGAACAACTATTCAGAGTTCCTAGAGCTCCTTGTAAGGCTTGTTGGAAAACTCGCTGTCGGACCTGATTAATTGCTCTTTGTTGTTCAAAATGAATGGTTTCATTTTTGTAATTTTCTAATCGTTCCAAATTTTCATAAGTGGCATTAATCAAATTCTGTTTTTCTCGTTCTATCTCAGAGTATCCATTCACTCGAAACTCATCTGCTTCCATTTCCACTCTCCGTAAGCGAGCCCGGGCTTTTTCGAGCTGCTCAATAGCTCCTCCGCGTAGTTCTTCTGAATTTCGAATAGTACTCAGAATCCTCTGTTTTCGATTATCTAATAAATCACTTAATGAAAGTAGATTATTTTCCCATTCATTTCACAACTTCACTTCCATGATCTCTTCCCGAACCAAACATGAATCTTTCGATTCATTTGGCTCTCACGCTCAGTCACTTATGTTATGAGCATTCCCATATCTTTTAATGTAATGAGCCTACCCTCTCTTCTCTGTTCGTATTCCAAGATATGGAAACTGATACAAGACCAGAATATTCAGAGGACTCTTCCGACCAGACAAAAAAAATCTGTAATTGTCAGCAAAGTTGTTTTTTTTTCTTCAAATCCAAAAAATTCTTCTTATTTTATACATAGGTCGTCGATTCAGCATTGGATAAAAAAAGGGCGAGACACCCATTTTTCCAGTAAATGGTTCAAATCATTTTATCGATATGAGTGTTCTATATCGGATAAATTGCCAACTATTCATTTTGAAACCATCTCCGTACTAACGTAGTGGTAGAAAGAGTACCATGTTGTGCCTGGACTTCAGGCGGTTTAGCTTTAACCATGTTAATGGTCCCACATTATTGGTTGATAGAGAATCAAAGTTGATTTACCAATGAGTCACGAAATGCTATGGTTCTTACATATGATTTCTTAATTTATTCAGAAGTAATTCGTCGAGATCGTGCACCTTTCTTCCCTATTTATAAATAAAAAAAAAAGAAAGTGCAGCCGGTTGGATCCAGCCTATTCTTGAAATACACAACTCGCACACACTCCCTTTCCAAAAAAGATCAATACGCCAAGCACTACACTTAGATTTATTAGATTTGTTGCTAAAATATCGGTATTCAACCCGAAACTCCCGGCGGATGGCCAGTAACCCAAGGAAACGAAAGAATCGGTTACATTTTTCATATGCTCTCCTCTTATAGATAGGACTAACAAAATCGAACAGAGTTCTTTTTGTATCACTTCGTCCCGTTTTTTTATTATTGATTTCTTTTTTTTTATTAATTGACTTATTTTAAATATGAATATATTCATTTCATTTGAAATCATTTTCAAATTTCAAAAATGGATTCTTTATTATTATTTTATTTCAATTGAAGTTCCCAATAAGATACTTATTAGGTCCCCGGTTTCATGTCAATTGCGAAATACCTGACACGCTTCCTAAAAGTCAAAAGGGGTTTCCATTAAATTAAGGACGGGAAGTGAGAAAGCGAGTGGATCTACTAATTCCTCATCCTCAAATCAGGCCTTCCCCGGAGTATTGTCTCAACGAAGAAGTGGAGTGAAGTTTTGATATAATTCGAAGAAGCAAGCGGTAAGTCGACGGCAATAAAATAAGAAAAGAAGTACGTATTTTCACGTTTATAGAATAGGATTAAACAAAAGGATTCGCAAATAAAAGCGCTAATGCCACGACAAGTCCGTAAATTGTTAAAGCTTCCATAAAAGCCAGACTAAGCAATAAAGTACCTCGTATTTTACCCTCTGCTTCTGGTTGTCTCGCGATACCTTCTACGGCTTGGCCCGCAGCAGTACCTTGACCAACTCCAGGTCCAATAGAAGCAAGCCCTACGGCCAATCCAGCAGCAATAACGGAAGCGGCAGAAATCAGTGGATTCATGGTAAGTTCCTCGCACCAAAATAAAGAAATGGTTAATGATACAATCAACCAATGAATTATTACTTATTATTCCATCACTAAGATCCACCCGGTCAAAGTAACTAAGAACTCCGAATTGAAGTGATGATATACTGAATCATCAGAACTACTTCGATATCTCGTTTTTAGTTCCTATCCATGGAGTCTTTGGAAATCCATACGGTTCTAGTTCTTCCATTT